TAGTAAATTTAATTAAGTTAATTATCAATAACTAAAGAATTACTTAATTCTATAAATTTAAAAATTGTAAATTTTTTTTGTTTTTATAGAGAAAAGAAATATGTTTATAAAAGTTAGCAGCTTTAAAAATTTTCTTTAGGATAAATTCAATGGGGTATGAACCCAAAAGCTTATATAGCTTAAACCTAAGAAATTATAGGTTTTTTTACAAGAAAAAAAAAAAAAAATTGAATAAAAATAAAAAATTTAAGTTTAAAAAAAAATTTTTTTCTATTTTTAAGTTCATAAAAAAAGATAAAAAAAAAAAAAAGAAAGATATATATATATAAATAAAAAATAATAATAAAATTATTAAAAAAAAAAAATTCAATTTTATTAAAAAAAGGAAACTTAAAATTTTTATTTTATATAAAAATATTAAAGAAGGAGGAAAAGAAATAATATTTAAAATTAAAAAAAAAATAAGAAAGTTATATTTTATATTAAATAAAAAATTAATTAAACTTTTTTTAATTAAAACTTTAAATGAAAAAAAATTTAAAATTAAATAGCTAATTATATAAATAAAAAAAAACATTTTTCTAATTAAAATAATTAATATAAATCAACTCATACTTATTAAAGAATTAAGGAAAAAAAAATATTTTAAATTTCTACAATTAAAAAGATTAATAATAAAAATAATTATATTAAAAAAAATGATTAAAATAAAATTTATAGAAAAAATTAAATACATAAATATTAAAGGAATAATTTTTTGAATATTTAATAAAATGAAAGAAATATTTCAAGAAAAATTTTTACAAATTTTTAAAATTCAATTATGAAAAGGAAATATTCCTAATTTAACTAATAAAAAAATAAATACAAATATATTTTTATTAAAAATAAAAAAAAATATTAAATAAATAGATCTTATTTCTTGAATAATAAAATAAATAATATTATTTTCTTTAAATTTATTTAAAAAATTTAATATAAAAAAAAAAAATATATTTCTTATCTCTATAAAGAATCATATTATAATAAAATTTTTATAGAATAAAGAAATAAAAATTATAAATATATATATATATATATTAATAAAAAAAATTCTAAATTTATTTTTTTATTTTGAAAATAAATAGTTTAAATAACTTAAATTTAGAAATTATTATAATATATAATACTAATAAAATTAAAAGTTTAAAATTTATATTAAAAAAATTAAGATTTTTAAATTTTAAAAAAAAGTTTAAAGTTATATTTTCTATTCATATCTCAAATATCAATATATCTATTTTCATAATTTTTATAGGTAAAATATAAATTAACAAATCAAGATATATTAATGTTTTAATTATTTTATATGAAAAATTCATAAAATAAAAATTTATTAATAATAAAAATAAATAAATATTTAAAATTATTAAAGAAAATTTCATCTCAAAAATAAATAAATTGAACATTATTTTTATATAAAATAAAGAAATTAAATTTATTAATAAAAAAGAAAAATTGTAATTTATAAAAAAAAAATTATAGTTAAATTTAATCTTTAAATTAATTCTTAAACCAAATAAAATTAATTTTAAAGCATAATTTATTGTAAAAAAACTTGATAAAAAAAAGAAAAAGAAAATATAAATATTTAAAAAGTTTATATATAGTATATTAATTATTATTTCTTTAATAAAAAAAGAAGAAAAAAAACTGATATTCATTAAATTAAGACAAGAAATTTTAAAAGAAATATTATAGATTATAATTAAATTAAAATTATTTAAATTAAAATTAAATTGATTAGAAAAGTTTATTATTATTTTTATCCCTATATTAATAAACATTAATGATTTAAAAAAAGCATGATTACATAAATAAAAAAAAGTTAAAAATTTTATATTAAGTAATATTATAAATATTATTAAACCAATTTGGCTGAGAGTAGATAAAGCAATTATTTTTTTCATATCTTTTTCATTTATAGCTTTTAATCTACTAAAAAACATAGAAATTAAACAAAAATTTAAAAAAAAAAAAAAATTAAAAAAATTAAAAAAAAAATTAAAATATCGAAATATGATATACAACCCTGCTGTTACTAAAGTAGATCTATGAACTATTGCAGAAATAGGAGTAGGAGCAGATATTGCTATAGGTAGCCAAGCTATAAATGGATATTGAGCACTTTTTGTTATTAAAGAAAAAAAAAATAATCAATTAATTTCTAAAAAATCATTTATAATAATAAAGTTTAATATTGAAATAATAATTATACAATCTCCAATTTTGTTATTTAAAAATGTCTTAATAGCTCTCTTTCATCTATCATTATTATTGTAGAAAAAAATTAAAAAAAATGATCTTAAACCTAATAATTCTCAACCAAAAATTATTAAAAATAAATTTATAGACATAATTAATAAAATTATTGATTTAATAAACAATATTGTAAAAAAAAAAAACAAAAAAAAATTATAATTTTTATTTATATAAACATTTATAAAGTTTAAAACATTAAACACTACTACTAAAACAGTTAATAAAAATATTAAACAATAAAAATCAATATATATAATAATATTATAATTTCTATAGAGATATATTTCATTAAAATTTAAAATAATAATAATATTATTTATAAACAAATAAAATATTATAAACAATATTACTCTAATAATTAAAAAAAAAAAAAAATTTAATATTAAAACTAAATAAATTATTGAAGTATTTCAGTAAAATCACAATTTACTATTTTAATATAAACTATTTCAATTAAAAAAAAAATAATAGGTAAAAAAAATGTTCTATTAAGATAATTAAAGTAGCAAGTTTTAAATTAAATATTTTAAAAAATTTTCTTATAATTATTATACTTATATTTTTTAATATAAATAAATTCAATAAACAAGAAAAAAATAAAATTATAAAAATTATTAAATTTATAAAAACAGAATTATAATTAATTAAAAATATATAAATATATATCTCAGAAAAAAACGTTAAAAAAATAGGAGAACCTATATTAGCAAAACAAACAAAAAAAAAAAAAAAAAAAAAAATATTATAATTCAAAAAAAAATTTTTATTAATAAATATTCTTCGTCTAAAAGATTGTTCATAAATTATACCAACTATATAAAATATTATAGAAGAAATTAAAGCATGAGATAATATCAATATAGAAAAAACTTTTTCTATAATTATATTTCTGTTAAAAAATATAACAAGTATAATATTTATATGAATAATAGAAGAAAAAGCTATAATTATTTTTATATCTAAAACAAATAAAACTAAGAAAGAAATAAATATTCTCCCTATTAATCCTCATATAAAAAAAAAATTTATTTTAAAATTTAAATCTAAAATTAATATTCCATAACCTCCTAACTTCAAAAGTAAGCTAGCTAAAATTATTGAGTCATAATAATTAGCTTCAACATGAGCTTTAGGTAATCATAAATGAAATAATACAATAGGAATTTTAACTGAAAATCTTAAAATAAAAATTAATAACAAAGTTTTTTCATTAATAAAATAAATTATTATTAATATTGGAAAAGTTCCAATTCTTATAAAAATAAATATATAAATTCTAGCTTTTAAACGTATTAAAGAAAAAGATGAAAGATAAACAAGAAAAAAAATCAATAAAGAAATAATTTCAAAAAAAATATAAAAAAAAATTAAATTTATAGTAGAAAAAAATAACAATATAAATACAAATATTAATTTAATTATATTTTTTTTTATAACAAAATAATACAACAATATTTTTTCTTTCATTCTAAAAAAAATAACTTTTATTAAAAAAAAAGTTATCATATACATATATATAGTTATTCTAACTAAAGATATTAATTTATAAAGTGAGAAAAAAAAAAAAAAAATAAAAAAATTTCTATTAAATATAAATATAAATATATATGACATAAATTTTTAAATTCTTTTGTTTTTTAAATAATAATAACTTTAAAATATAAATAAATAAGATCAAAATGATAGAAAAAAAAAGAACTATGAAATTATTAAAAAAATTTATTATCAAGTTAAAATTAACAAATCTAAAATTTAAATTTATGAAAAAATATATAAATATAAATAATAAAATAGTTTTTTTTATTTTAGTTATATTATTAAATTTTATAGTGGAAGAAATCATGGAAATAAAAATTATTATTCCTCCAACAAAAAATAAAATTATTAATAGAATTATAAATTTTATATTCGTATTATACATTAAATTAAAAAAAAAAAATATAAGTATAATAGAAAAATTTAATAAAATATTAATAGGATTAAAATTTATTATTATCAAAAAAAAAAAAAGAAAAATTTTAAGAAAAAATTAATTTTGCAAATTAATTTAAATGCTTAAAGTTGAAAAATTATTTTGAAAATAATTTTATTAAAAACTTTTATAAAAAAAAAATGTTTATCATTAATACTAACCCAAAGAATAAAGATAATTCAGTAAAAGGATATTCAATAAGTTTATACCCTAAATTAGTTATAATAATGAAAAAAATAATTAATAATAAAATTTTAATTTTTTTTAGAAAAAAAAATTTAGAATGAAAAGATTTATTAAGAAATAAACTAAAAAATAAAACAAATAAAATTATTAAACTAATAATTCCTCCAATTTTTCTAGGGATAGAACGTAAAAGAGAATAAGCGAATATAAAATATCATTCAGGTTTAATATGAATAGGAGTATTTAAAGGATCAGCAGGAAAAAAATTTTCTTTTGCTATTCTATAATGATGATCAATAAAAAAAAAAAAAAAAAAAAAATATAATAATATTAATAAAAACAAAGAAATGAAATCTTTAAACATAAAAACTTTACCAAAAAAAATTTTATCTATAGAAGAATATATTCCTATTTGATTAGAGGAACCCTTTTCATGTAAAATATTTAAATGAACTACAGAAATAATTAAAATTAAAAAAGGTAATAAAAAGTGTAAAGAAAAAAAACGATTTAAAGTTGGATTATCTACTGAAAATCCTCCTCAAACTCAATTAGTAATCTTTAATCCTACAAAAGGGATTGAAGATAAAATATTAGTAATTACAGTAGCTCCCCAAAAAGATATTTGACCTCAAGGTAAAACATATCCTAAAAAAGCTGAACCTATAATTATAAATAATATAATATTCCCACTAAATCACATAAATATTTTATTAAAAGATTTATTTATTAAAGATTTTAAAATATGAATGTATATAATAATAAAGATAATAGAAGAAAAATGGGCATGAACTATTTGTAAAATTAACCCATTAAAAAAAATTTTTCTTATAAAAATATAGCTATTAAAAGCTAATTCTATATCAGAATTATAATGTATAGATAAAAAAAATCCTGAAATAACTTGAACAGTTATTCTTAATCCTAATATAGAACCAAAATTTCATATTAAACTAATATTTAAAGGAGTACTGATAAAAATTAATGAATTAAAAATTTTTTTAATTTATTTATTTTGATAAAATTAATTGAATTGCAATCAATAAAAGGAAAGCCTTTATCAGTTTTTATATTTGAAATCTTTGAAATTTCTTTTTTATTTCAAAAAAGCAAAATTTGCATAAAATTTAAAATTTTATTTAGTGAAATAATTTCACTTTTGAAAATATTTTTTATACAAATTTTAATTATACTTATATCTTTAATTACAGTTATATTTATTACTTTAATAGAACGAAAATTTTTAGGAATTTTAAATAATCGAAAAGCTCCTAATTATCTATTATTTATAAGAGTACTTCAATCTTTAAATGATTTTTTAAAGTTAATTACAAAAAAAATTTTTAAGATAAATTTTATTATAAAGTTATACTGAATAATAATAATTTTTTTTGGAATAATAATATTTTTATTAATTATAATAATTTTTCCTTTAAATAATTCATTAATATATTATTATTTAAATTTTTATATATTTTTTTTAATTTATTCTTTAATAGCTTTTTTTTTTTTAGTTCTTAGCTACTCTTCTAATAGAATTTATTCTATAATAGCAATAACACGTGTATTAATTCAAATTATTAGATATGAAGTAGGAATAATTTTTTTATTTCTTTTACCCTTATTTTTGTTAAATGAATTTAATTTTTTTATATACTATATAAGTAAAAATTTAATTTTACTTTTTTCATTAATATATTTAATAACATTTATAATAATTGTTCTTAGAGAAATAAATCGAACTCCTTTTGATTTTTTAGAAAGTGAAACAGAATTAGTTTCAGGATTTAACGTAGAATATTTTTCATCTTTATTTAGATTTATTTTTTTAGTAGAATATGGTTTTTTTTTGTTTATAATAATTTTAATTACTTTTTTTTTTAATTTAAATTTTATAATTATATTATCACTAACAATTATATTTATTTGAACTCGAGCCTTTATACCTCGTTATCGATACGATAAAATATTAAATTTATTTTGGAAAGATTTAGTAATTATAGTAATAATTTTATTTTTATTAATAATAATAATATAATTTAAACTGTTCAAATTTTGTAAATTTGAAGTATATTTTAAATATTTTTATTTTTCTTTTCAATTGGAAATTGAATATACGGGGATAGGTATTTTAAAAATTTTAAAAGCATATTCTTATACTTTTACTATGTTTCAACTTATTTCATTTAATTAATGAAAGTGATGGGCAATATGTACATAAAATTTTTTTTTCAATATAATTTTTTTTAAAAATAAATTTACTTTTAAATTCTTAAATTATTATTTTTTATTTTTTGTGGCTAAATTATATTTATTTTAAATTAAATTTTGACCTGTATAAAATTATTAAATTTATAAAAATTAAATTTATATAAATATTACACGGAGATAAATAAATTAATAAATAAATTTTATTTTAATGAGTACTTTCTATAATTAATCAAGCCCCTTTAATTAACTATTTTACCGCCAAATATTTTTTTAGTTTAATTTTAAAAATTTAATACTTTAAAATTTATTTACATGGGTATCTAATCCATTTAATTATTATATTCTACATATTAATTATATTTAATACATAATAATATAAAATTTTACTTTATTATAATTCTATAAATTAATTTTTTTTAAATTTATATTTTTGATAATTTAAATTAATCGTATAACCGCTTTTGCTGGCACGCTATAAAAAAATATTTTATTAATTAAATTTATTAATTAATTTTATTAATTAATTTTATTTAATGAATATATAAAATTTATTTATATATTAATTAATATATGAAATTTTTGATTTTTTTTAAAAAATTTATTGTAAATAAATTTTAACAATCAAATAATTTATGACAAATATAAATTCTTTGTGAATACAAAATTTTAATAATATAATAATAAAAAATATAGATATATTTAATTCTTCTATTACTAATCTAATTATTATTATAAGAATTTTTTTAATAATTTTTATTGTTTATTTTATTAAAAATAAAAATTCTATAAATTTTATAAATGAAAGAAATGAGTTAGAATTATTTTGAACAATCATTCCTTCCCTAATTATTTTAATTATTTCTTTCCCTTCTATATATTTACTTTATTGTTATGAAGAAAATAAATTTAGATTTATAGATTTAAAAATTTTTGGAAATCAATGATATTGAACTTATCAATATCCTAGAAACTTTTCAATAGAAAGATATATTAAAAAAAGAAATTTTATTCGTTTATTAAGTACCAATAATTCATTAATCATTCCTAGAAATAAAAATATTCGTCTAATTATTTCATCAAATGATGTTTTACATTCATGAACAATCCCTAGATTAATAAGAAAAATAGATGCTATTCCAGGTCGTTTAAATATAAGTTTCATTAATTGTAAAAAATCAATTTTAATAAAAGGACAATGTTCTGAAATTTGTGGAATTAATCATAGATTTATACCAATCAGTGTTTTTAGATTAAAAAATTAAACGTTAAATGGCTGATTAAAGCTGTAACCTCTTAAGTTACCTATAGAAAAATTTTCTTTTAACGAATTTATCAAGTTTCTCCTATGAATTGAATAATATTTTTATTTTATTTAATTTTAAGTTTAATGTATTTATTTTCAAATTTAAAATCTATAAAAATTGTCGAGTTAAGCAAATATCATATTAAAATTTATGTTAAATAACTTATTTAGTTCATTTGATAGAAAAAATTTTTTTTTTTTTTTCATTTATTTATTAAATTTTTATTTTTTAATCTTTTTTTCTTTTTATAAAAAAGTAAATATAATATTATTTTATTTAAAAAAAGTTTATAAATTAATTTTTTTAAATGTGATTAAAAACTTTTTTTTTTATACACTATTCATATTCATCTTTTTAATTAATTTATTAAGATTAAATATATTTATATTTAATTTAACAAGACAAATTAGATTAAACATAAATTTAATTTTAATTTTATGGTTTCCTATTCTTATAATATCTATAACAAAAAAAAAAAATAATTTTTTAAGTCATTTATTACCTGTAGGTACATCTACTATATTAATTCCTATAATAATTTTAACTGAATTATTAAGATTTATAATTCGACCTTTAACTCTGGTACTACGTTTAACTATTAATATAATTGCAGGACATGTATTAGTTCATTTAATTAATTCAACTATTTTAAATAATAATTTATATTTTTATTTAGTTCTATACATATATATATTAATAAAATTTTTAGTTAGATTTATTCAATCTTATATTATTACAACTTTATTAAATTTATATATTGAAGAAATTTAATATATGTTAAATATAAATTATTTTTTTATTAATTTAAGCCCCTCCCCTATTATATATACTATTATATTATTTTTTTTTTTAAATTGTTTAAACAATTTTTTTTGAAAAATTCAAAACTATTTAATAGTATTGATTTTAATTTTTTCTTTTTTTTTCTTTTTGTTTTACAAAAATTTTTCAATAATAAGTAATGAAAATAATTTAATAGGTTTTTTTACATGAAAAAAAAAAAAAATTATTTCTAACGGATTTATCATATTTATTATTTCGGAAATAATAGTATTTATCTCTTTATTTTGAAGTTATATTCATAACGCTTTTTCTCCTAATATTTTTATAGGTAATTTTTGACCTCCTAAAGGAATTATTCCTTCAAATCCTACAAGTATAATTATTTTTGGGACATCTATTTTATTAAGATCAAGTTTTATTATTATAATTAGACATAATTACATAATTGAAAAAAATTATAAATTTAAAACATTATTAAATTTTTTATTTTGTTTAATTATAGGTTTAATATTTATTGATATACAAATTTTAGAAATGAGAAATTTTTATATAAAATTAAATTTTAATTTCAATGATAGAATTTTTAGAAGTTCTTTTATTTTAACAACATCTCTTCATGCAAGTCATGTAATTTTAGGTTTAATGGCTTTATTTCATTCTTTTATTTTATTACTAAATAATAATATAAACATTTACAATTATTTAAGATTTGAGTTTAGAATTTGATATTGGCATTTTGTTGATTATATCTGAATTGTAGTATTTTCTTTATTTTATTATTTTAATAATTAAACTCTTTATTATTACATTGAAGCTGTAAATTTAAATTAGAGTACAGATTATTAAATAATTATTTTGGATATAATTCACATATATCTGAATATTTTATTTATTTATATTTATTAGTTCTTTTATTTTATTAATGAATTTCAATAATAATTTTATCTTGTTAATTATATTAGATATTTTAATAATTATATTAACCATTATAATGTTTTTTAACTTTTACAATTTTTTTTTAATTAATATAGTTTTTTTAACTATCCTAAGAAGAATTATAGGAATTAATTTAATTATTTTAAATTCTCGTTTAAAATCAAATTTTGAAACAAAATTTTTTAAAGAATAAAATTTAAATCAGACTTTAATAAAAATTTAATTCGAAATTAAATTACATTCAAGTCAAAATTTTTTTGTATAATACAAATTTTATTTTCCTTTCGTACTAAAAAAATTAATTTAATTTATAGATTAGAACCAATCTGGCTTTCACCGATTTGAACTCAGTTCAAGTTAAAATTTAATAGTCGAACAGACTAACTAAAAAATTTTTTTCAATTTTTAGTTATTAAAACCAACATCGAGGTAATAAAATTTTTATAAATTAGTTCTTTAATAAAAATTTATCCTGTTATCCCTAAAGTATCTATATATTTATTCTTTTTTAAAGTTCTAATCAAGAAAAAAAAAAAAATTTTTATTTTTTTTTATCCCAAAAAACTTTTTTAAAGAAAAGATTTAAGGGTCTTTCCGTCTAATAAATTTTATTAGTATTTTCACTAATATTAAAAATTCAAATTAATTTATTTTATAAAGTTTTTTTATATTAGTTCTTTCATTCAAGTTTACAATTAATAAACAAGTGATTATGCTACCTTAGCGAAAAAATTCGGCTATTTAATACAATCATTGAGCAGAATTAATTTATAATTATTATAAATTTATATTTTGATAAAATTTTATAAATAAACTTTAAAATTAAAATAAATTATAAATAAAAGTTTATTAAAAAAAAACATATTTTTTTTTTCTACTAATTAATTAATTTTAAAAATAAATAAATTTTTTATAAATTTTAACTTTAGTATTAAATTACAATTTTTATAAAAAAATATAATTATTATAAAATTTTAATATAATTTAAATTAAATAAAAAGTATATAATTCAAGATTTACTTAAATTTATTAAATTTATAACTAGTTAGTATATATACCTAAATATAACATTAATAAAAATTTTTTATTTAACAATATAATTAAATATTTTTATTTATTTATATATCGAGAAAAAATATTTTAATTTTAGATATTTAATTATCCTTATACAAAAGGTATAATAAATTAATTAAATTAATTAAATTAATAAATTATTATTATTATAAATATGGAAAATATAATTATTATTCTGTTAAAAGAAATTTTCATTTTCTTTAAATCTTAAAATACAGAATTTTTCATTTATTTCTTTAAGTTCTAAACTTAATATAAAATATATACTTATGAAAAAAAAAGATAAATTAATAAATTGTCAATTTATTTTATTATAAATTTATATTATCTTAATTTAAAAGGAAAAATTTTCTTCTTTTTGTTAACAACAAAATACTTATAAAGCTTCTTTTAAATTAATTTTTAAATCAATCTAAACTTAAATTAATTCATTCATATAATATTATAAAAATTAAAAAAAAAATAAATACTATTATTATTATCAAAAAATTAAAATTAAAGTAAATTATTAAAGAAATAAAAAAGATTTCTAAATCTAAAATTAAAAATAAGATTAAATATATATAATTATAGATAGAAAAATAAAAACGAGAATAATTTAAATTTATATAACCACATTCATATATAGAAGAAAAGTTTAAATTTAAAGATTTTGAAGTGTTTAAAAAAAAGTAATATAATAAATATAAAATTAATATCAAAATAAGCATAGTTATCAAAATAAAAATTAAAATTTTTAAAATAAATTATAAGTTTATTTTTAAAATAAATTTTATTTAAATATAATTAAATTAAAATTTATTATAGTATGAGATTCTAATGGAGAAAAAAAAAAAAATTCTATATTATTAGAATTTCTTTCAAATATTAAAATTATCTTATTTATTAAGAATATTTCTAATATAATATATAAAAAAAATACAGTAGAAATAAAAGTAATTATAGAACCTAAGGAAGATAAAAAATTTCATATATATATTCTATCTAAATAGTCTGAATATCGTCGAGGTATACCTATTAATCCTAAAAAATGTTGAGGAAAAAAAGTTAAATTAATACCAATTATACTAGATCAAAAATGAATTTTTAAAAAATTTATATTTATATAGAAATTATATATTAAAGGGAATCATATAAATAATCCTCTAAAAATTGCAAATACAGCTCCTATAGATAATACATAATGGAAATGAGCAACAATGTAATATGTATCATGTAAAGCAATATCTAAACAAGAATTTGAAGCAATAATTCCAGTAAAACCTCCAATTGAAAACATAATTAAAAATCCTATAGATCAGTAAATTGAAATATTAAAATTAATATGAGAATTAATTATAGTTGTAAATCAACTAAAAATTTTAATACCAGTTGGGATAGCAATAATTATAGTAGCTGCTGTAAAATAAGCTCGAGTATCTACATCTATTCCTACTGTAAATATATGATGAGCTCACACTACAAATCCTAAAAGACCAATTGATATTATAGCGAATATTATTCCTATCTTACCAAACACTTCTTTTTTTCCTAAATTATATCTAATAACATGAGAAATTATTCCAAACCCAGGAAGAATTAAAATATAAACTTCGGGGTGACCAAAAAATCAAAATAAATGTTGATATAAGATTGGGTCTCCTCCTCCTCTAGGATCAAAAAAAGAAGTATTAAAATTTCGATCTATTAAAATTATAGTAATTCCTCCTGCTAGAACAGGTAATGCAATTAGTAATAAAAAAGTAGTAATCAAAATTGATATAGAAAATAAAGTTATTATACTAAAAAAAAAATTTTTATTTTTTATTAATAAAATTGTAGAAATAAAATTAATTGAACTAGCAATAGAAGATAAACCAGCAATATGAAGAGAAAAAATTATTATATCAATAGATGATGATATAAAATATTGAATAGAAGTTAAAGGAGGATATATAGTTCAACCTACCCCATTTAAAACTCCTTTTAAAGAAGAATTTAATATTAAAATTAAAGAAGGAATTAATATTCAAAATCTTATATTATTTAAACGAGGAAAACATAAATCTATAGAATTAATTATTAAAGGAATTAATCAATTTCCAAATCCTCCAATTATAGCAGGTATAACTATAAAAAAAATTATAATTATAGCATGAATAGTAATAAATGAATTATAAATAAAATCATTTTGAATAATTGAACCTGGTTGTATTAATTCTATTCGAATAATTATTCTAAAAGAAGTCCCTATCAATCCTGAAAATAATCTAAATATAAAATATATAGTACCAATATTTTTATGATTAGTAGAAAATATTCATTTGAT